CAAAAAGATTTGTGCCAAAACAACCGATCCTAAGAAGAACAAAAGGCCTTGGACACGTAATGGATCTTGAAGTACTATTTCCGCATCCCCCTGACCAAATCCACCCACATTAGGATTACTCGTTAATGGTTGATCGAGTTTAATGGATTCGCCCTCTGAAACAAGAAGTTCTAGGCCTCGAGGGATAATATCAATCACTTCGCGTCCATTTGATGCATCCACTATGGTTATTTCGTATCCCCCTTTTTCTTTTCGTAAAATTTTACTTATTATCCCTCCTGCCGTAGCATTATAAACTGTATTGTTACTTTTGCTACCATCAGGATAAATCTGACCCCTTCCCCTGTTTCCACCTACATATATAGGATATTTTAAGAAGTGAACATCTTTATTAGTAGCAGGGTCCGGAGCAAGAATAGGAAAGGTTATTTCACTATATTTTTGACCAGGAACAGGACCTATCACAAGAATATTTTTTTTATTGGGGCGATAATTCTGAAAAGCCAGATTTCCTATCTTTTCTTTCATCTCGGGTGAAATACGATCGGGGGGGGCTAATTCAAACCCCTCCGGTAAAATAAGAACAGCTCCCACATTCAAAGCTCCTTTTTTACCATTAGCTAGAACTTGTTTTAGTTGCATATCATAAGGAATTTTAATAACTGCTTCAAATACAGTATCAGGAAGTACCGTTTGTGGAACCTCAATATCCACGGGCTTATTAGCTAAATGGCAATTGGCACATACAATACGCCCAGTTGCCTCTCGTGGATTTTCATAATTCTGCTGGGCAAAAATCGGATATGCACTTGAAATGGATGCCCAAGTTATTATATATATCATGAGTGAGACAGATATGGAGCGAGTAATCTCTTCCCTTATCCAAGAAAAGGTATTTCTAGTTTGCATGGTCCAATCATTTATCCCGAAAATTTCTACAATAAAGTTAGCTAGGTCGATAATATACTTCCCTAGCCACAATTCTGCTATTTACATTTACTGAAAAAAATCAAATTTTTTTTGTTGAAATATACAAGGAATCCCTCATGGGTAAAAAGAGTAAAGTAAATACGACTTTGATTTTGTTATGATGTATAAGGTACGAAAGATTAAAATTGGATCAGTGAATCTTTTTTTAGTCGTTTATTGCATGATAAATCACTACAAGTGACGGAGATACACGATTTAAATAACGAAAAATCCAATATTTAAAAATTGTATCAAGAATGACTGGAAAGGTAGAAACTAGACCAGATAAAATTTGCTCATAATGAGCAAACCCAAAATCTTTGTAAATATAACCAATCATTAGTTCCCAACCGTGAGGCGAATGGAATCCGATACATAAATCAGTTAATAAAAGAATCGAAAAAGCTTTAATTGTATCACTTAAATTATATAGGAATTCTTGAACCCACGAATTCAGAATAAAAAGCTTTTCCTTACCCCAAAAGGAATAACCACTTAGAATAACGAAAGATATTAGATTTGTCGAGAAGTGCAAGATTGTATGGATACGATACTCATTGTGTATCTTGATGAATTGGATCGTTTCTTTGTGGATTCCTAGACGAAATTGTTGTAAATCGGTTTCTGGGTATTCCTTTATCATTTCATCGAGCTGGAATAGTTCTTCTAATTGTATGAATTTTTCTAGAACACTTTTTTCTTGAATATCATTCAAAAAAGTTTCGCATTGTCTAGTATTCCACCAATTAGTAATGCAAGTTTTCAAACTTTTATTACAGCAGAGAGAGATCAACCAGGGCAAAAAGACTATAGATGTAAAATAAAAAAAAGGAATCAATGCTTTCTTTTTTGCCATTTTGAATCTGTGAATTGTTAATGAACCTACCTCATTTGTTGATTCTATTAGATCTAATATTTCTATCGAGCATGAGTTTCTATTCTAATTCGAATAGAATATAGTGAGCCTATGAATCCATTTTCTCTTTTGCTGTTGATTCAATACTGAGTCTTTGCTTTGAATCTAGAAAGAATACAGAAATAGACTCAGAATACACTTCCAACTTGAATCAAGAACAAATGGGGTTTCCGGGATGTTATTCCCCCTTTTTTCGATCAATACTAATTTCGAAACGAAGAAACTCCTTTTCTTTTCTATCAAATATATCAAAAAAACGAGCATAAAAGAATAGATGAATATTCAATTGAAAAAAAAAGAAAGAAATTCTTTCGTTTTTTCTTCCTACTGCCAAAGCATTTAGTCTTTTAAAATTAATTCATTTCAAAATACTTCAATTGGTACACGCAAGAAGTAAGCCAATTCAGCAGCTTTTTGCTCAATTTCTCGTGTAGTAAAATTCTCATCAGTACGAATTAAAGGAATAGCCCCTTGACCTCGAATTTCCATATAAAGGACACGTCGAGCAGAAACACCCTCTTTAACTTCTATTCTGATGGACTGAATATCTTTCATAAAGAATCGTAAAAAGATGCGACGACTTTTTCCAGGAAATCCCCAACGAAAAATACGCACTATTCCTTCTTTTCGGTCGAAAAGATCATAACCACTACCCACATTCCACAAAATAGTGCACCACAAATAGCAACTAATAAAGAGACCTGCGATCCCATAGAAAGACATCACAATCCCTTGTGGAAAAAAAATGATTTGCTGGGACGGAAATAACGATATAACATTTCTACCAAGATAACTGGAAGTTCCAACCAATAAGAATCCTAATGAACCTAAAAATAGGATAAAGGCCCAGCAGAAATTACTTGTTTTTCGAGACCCCGTTATAAATTCTATCCATATAGATTCTGATCGCCAACTCATATATATTAGATCCAGTTATACAATTTTTTGGAATTGAGAAAATATGACTTTCCTTTTTTTTTTTTCAAAGTAACTCTCAAAAACTCTTTTTTTGTGAACCTTTACCTTAGGAGTAATTCATAGAATTGTTTATATCTAAAAAAATAAAATCTCCTTCCTTTATATGATCCCCTATAGTTATATACATACAAATAAATAGATTGACTGGAATTTCAGACATCGGCCCGACGAGGATCTATTTTTCAAAAGAGCGCAAATTTTTTTACGTTTACACATGCATAAGAGCTTTTTTTATTTATGTTTGTAGGAATCTATGTGTTATACAATATTCTACCAAATGGGTCTTATCGAATCGAAGTTTTTAAAATAAAAAAAGGGGTGATATGATTAGGTCTCAGCCGATCTAAAAAATCTTATTTTTTTGAATATGAAGAAATAAAGAAGCCATTGCAATTGCCGGAAAGACTAGGCCTACTAAAGGCACAAAAATAGAGGGTAAGTTATTGAAAGTTGTCATAAAATGGGTACCTCAATTTAATATTTGTACCTGTTATTGTTATATTCTGAATTCTAAAGATATCTTAGAATATCTTGTATTTTTATTATTTCTATTATATCTATTATATAATTATACTAAGTATCTTTAAGTAAATATATATCTAATACTAATATACAACCTAATAGAAATATATAGAATAGAACCTAATAGAAATAGAATAAAAAAATAGGTACAAGAAACGCCAAACTAAATAAATGGACTTATTCATCTTTCAAAATCAACTATCAACTAGATGTATCATAATCCCCTTGTTAGATTTATTATTCTTTTTGTCTTATATCTTATAAAATATAGTCATTAATAAAGAAAAATTTTTATTCCATTACAAATTTCTACAAAATTGATTAGAGTCTGATCCAACAACAGGGAATTTTCGGGAAATGCAAAAAGATGGAAGACTCTCTATAGATCTGCATCTATCTCTATTTGAATTATCTATACATATGCAAGCAAGGGAGGAAAATGAACTTTTTTTTGTTTGTCTAGTCTAATTTGAACTTCCCCAAAACAAAAATTCACTTTTTATCTTGTTGATAGAGATTTACTGAGTAGTAAACAAGAATATCGATAAAAAAAATGATTTGAAAGAAAAATGAATTTTTAAGGGTTTTCGTTTAATTCTGATAAACTAACCGTTCTATTTTATTTAATTTTTGTTCAACGGAAAAAAAGCATGGAGCTGAAATAACTCGCTCAGAACACCTTTTAAAAGATTACGTGGTACAATTGCATCCAATAAGCCCTTACGTAATAAAGATTCAGCCGCTTGTGAACCTTCAGGCACGGCTTTTTTCAATGTTTGTTCAATTACTCTTTTACCCGCAAATGCAATATAGGCATAGGGTTCGGCAATAATGATATCCCCCAACATACCAAAACTAGCTGTCACTCCACCGGTAGTAGGAGATGTAAGAATTGATATATAGAATAACTTTTTACTTGATTGATAATCACATAAAACCGAAGAAATTTTAGCCATTTGCATCAAACTTAAACTTCCTTCTTGCATTCGTGCTCCTCCGGAAGAACACACTAAAATAAGAGGTAAACATTGATTGGTAGCATACTCGATCAAACGAGTTATTTTTTCGCCTACTACGGATCCCATACTACCCCCCATAAACCGAAAATCCATAACCCCAAGGGCTACCGGAATACCGTTTAGTTGACCTGTACCTGTTTGAACAGCGTCAGTCAATCCTGTAGTTTTTTGAGCAGAGTCAATACGGTTTTTATAAGGTTCCTCCTTCGAATGAAATTTAATGGGATCCGCAGAGACCATGTCTTCATCCATAGGATTCCAAGTACCCGGATCAATCGAAAGCTCGATTCTCTCTGAACTACTCATTTTCAAATAATGTCCACATTGTTCACAAACATTCATTTTGACTTTCTTATACATTAATCCATAACAATTGTCGCATTGAATCCACAATTGATTGTAGTTTTGAGTTATATCAAAATCCTTAGAACTTATTAAATTACTACGATTCCTATTAGTTCTTATCTTGTAATTTTTGCTTTCACGAATCTTTCCACTTTCACTACAAATGAAATTATAAATGTAACTTTCATTGGAATTATTACTATCGCTTAAAAAGTTACTATCAATACAGATGTAAGAACGAAAATAAGAAT